TAGTATTATCTATTAGAAAGAAGTTTTCTAGCATTTGACTGCGTACCACTGAAGGATTTAATCGCACATTTGAAAGATAGCCTAGAAAGTCAAGAGAATATTTGCATAATTGGTTTATACGGACCCCTCCTGATTGAGACCACACATAAAAATGATATTGCCATAAATTGATAAAGTAATATTTCCACTTATTCATCATAAGAGGCGTATCGTTTGAAGCAAGAATAGATTTTCCTTGATATCTAACAAAATGTATGAAGGGATCCTTGAACAAGGATAGGTTGTTCTGAAAATCATTAGAAAAAACTTCTACAAGATGTTCGATTTTTCCATAGAAATAGATCCGTTCAAGAAAGATTGCAGAAGATGTTGATCGTAAATGATAGGATTGGTTACGGAGAAAAAGGAAAATTAATTCGCACTCACATATATGAGAATTATATAGGAAAAAAAAGAATCTTGGATTCAAATTCAAAATAGAAATGGATTTCTTTGAAGTAATAAGACTCTTCAAATTCAAATACTCGTAGAAAAAAAACCGTAATAAATGCAAAAAAGAGGCATCTTTTAACCAGCAGCGAAAGGCTTGAACCAAGATTTCAAAATGGATGGGGTGAGGTATTACTACATCTAACACAGAATTTAAATGTGCGAATTTGTCCTCTAAAAAAGGAAATATTGAATAAATTGATTTTAAATTATGAGATTTTGCTACTTCTTTCCCTTGTAAATAAGATACTAATCTTAGGGAAAATGGAATTTCCGCAATGACTGCAAATCCTGCCGATATGATTTGAGAATACAAATTCTTATTGTGCCCAAAAAATTGATTTTGTTTCGAATCATTAGCAGAAATAAGCAAATGATTCTCTTGATACATTTGAGTAATTAAACGTTTCACAATTAGTGAACTGGATTTATTGTCATAACGCACACTTTCCAACAAAATGGATGATTTATTTCTATTGAAACCATAATCATGAGCAAGCGTATAAATATACTCCCGAAAAATAAGTGGGTATAGGAAGTCATATTGGCGAGATCTATTTAGTTCTAAATAGAATTGAAGTTCCTCCATTTCAAACTCGATTTGAACCAAAGCAAGGGTGGGGGATCTAATCGGTTATCAAATGATACATAGTGCGATAGAGTCAAACCAAGGTATTCTTATAGTAAGAATAAACAAAAATAGATACCTCGAAGATAAGTGGATTCATCAACGGATTCTCTATCCTCTCTTTTTCCATTTAATTGATGTATGTTTGTTCTAGGATAAGAAGATGGTTAGAAATCCTTTATTTTTTTCAACCTAATCGCTCTTTTGATTTTGGAAAAAAATATCTTTTCTTTATCAATATACTGCTTCTTCTACACATTCATGCTTAACCCATAATAAATAGGGAATAACTAATAGTTAGGACTCAAAAAAAATCAATAATCCCCTCATGAGAAAGATCTTTACCGCATTAGGCACTAATTTAGTTTTAACGGTTAATTAGATCGGGTAATCCTTCAAATTAAGAAAAGAAGCTCGTTTTGCTTTTTGTTTCCCCATAATTTGGTCCCTAGGGATCTATCCATTTATTCACTCGACCCAACTTTGAATTCAATTCATTTTTTTGTTACAAAAAAAAAAAATAGATTCTTAAAATTCTTTATTGATACGACATGCTGTTTTTTCCACATATTCCTTTTAGGATCAGTCGTGGTCTTAGAAACTCTACCGATGGTATGGACGAATCCCTTTCTTCATACAAATGTGTAAAAGATGCTAGCCGCACTTAAAAGCCGAGTACTCTACCGTTGAGTTAGCAACCCCCTAAAGAAATCGAATGTGGAGATATAACCGGAATCAAAAATATGAAATTTCCTAATGCAATCAAACCCTTCAATTAGCAAGAAATTCAATTAAATAAAAATTTCGACTCGATTTTTAGCATTCATTTAAAGGTTCAGATCTGCTAAAAATACAAGAAATTTTCATAGAAAATAAAAACATAGAACGAGAAAAAGTGAAAATTGATAGACTACCTCTCGTGTTACCCCATTATTATTCATTAATAAAATAACTTCTTGTATCACGCAAAAAAATCTCATTTCTTGTATCGCAACAAATTCAAAGAATCTATCATTTAAATTTGAAATAAAGTCAAAACTCCTGGAGCATTGATAAGGATAAATAGAAATGGATCCATTTATCCACGATCTAATTATATTTGTTCGATATATTGTTGTCAATATGATTGTGAATATTTAATATAAATGATGATAAAAGAATATAAAAAAACTATAAGAATAAAATAAAAAAAAAAAATGGATTTCCATTTTTTTCTTATTCATATTTCTTAGTATTTTATTTCAAAAGAAATAAAATACTAAGAAATATGAATAGGGCAAAGGAAAAAAGGAGGGGGAGGATATAATAAAGAAAAATTTATCCAAAGCTATATATGAGTCATCCACACCTCTTTTTTGTATTTCATTAATGAAAAATGAATGACATTTTTTTTAACTAAAATCAAATTTAAGTTCCGTAAAACCCCGCCTTCTTTAAAATATCATGAACAGTTCCTGTAGGCTGAGCGCCCCTTTCAAGGAAATATAAAATAGCGGGAACATTTAAATAGGTTTGATTAGATATCGGATCATAAAAACCCACTTTTCGAAGATCTCTTCCTTCTCTTCGGGATTGAACATCAACTGCAACGATTTGATAAACGGCTCATTGGGATAGAATAGATGGAATTGAATAAAAAATACCCCCCCCCCAGAAACGTATAAGAAGTTTTCTCCTCGTACGTCTCGAGAAAAAATGATTAGAAGTTATATCTATGCATGAAATTAGAATGTCAAATCGATCCATAATCCAGCAAATCCATGAGACATTTAACCCCTTCTTTTTACCCTTTCTTTTCCTTCTTATTTTTTCGAAAAAGCAAAAAACATTCATACTCTCATAACTCAAGTTGGATAACTCTCAAATAGCTCTCAAAATTCTTAGGTATTTTCTTATTGAGTGGTCTCTAACCCTTTTTTGTTTGTCTTGTCTAGAATCGATTTTGATTCTTTATTCTGATCTAGTAGTTGAGACAATTGAAAACGGTATTTCCTTGTTCCAGGATCCTTTATCTTTGCCTTGAATCATTGGGTTTAAACATTAGTTCGGAGATCTTTAATAATTTCAAAAAATGGCAGCAACATGCCCCTTTTTTCTCTTTTTTTTGTTTGTGATCTCTTTCTATCAAAGAATCATATGAACAATGGATTCCCGCACGATAACCTTTTGATCGAAAGAGTTTTACCAATTCCAACAATTTAATTTTACTTTTTGATTTGAAAATGCTTTGAGTCGGACCCTTTCAATTTCTATATCAAAAATAGACTTACGTACGAAGTTGGAACAACTTATTGATTTGTCTTAACTAACCCTAGATCCTTTCCCCTTAAAAATAAATCTTTTCTACTCGAGCTCCATCCTATACTATTTATATTCCAACCCAACAAAAACACGGATTCTAATAGAACAGAAAAAAGAATGTCGAGCCAAGAGCACTTTGATTTCTATATAATAAAAAGTGGTGGTTTTGATATCCACAGCCAATTGATCATGTCCTTCAAGTCGCACGTTGCTTTCTACCACATCGTTTCAAACGAAGTTTTACCATAACATTCCCCTAGTTTTTTTTGAATAGGTATGTAATTGATTCAGTTAGGAAATCCTGAATAGTCATTGGTTCAGTCTGTGCGTAGTAATCTATAGTTCTTCCTAATATACTTAACTTATATGAGACTTATTTTATTCTTCTATAATGAATAGATTATGAATAGATGAAAATCAAATATGAAAACAATAAATAGGTAATTGATGATGAAGAATAGGTAATTGATGATGAAGAAAAAGTCTCAGTAAAAATTCAAATTAACCTGATTTTTCTTATATAAAATATATATTTTTATTTGTGTAATAAAAAATAAAAATATACCAGGAATATTCTCAATTTTAAATAAAAGAAAACAAATCAAAAAAATCTTTTTGAATCCGCCTTACATTGTCTCTTCAAATAAGTCGATAGAATAGATTCGACAATCTCACAGTTCTTCAATTCAAGTACTAACTAAGGACTTCTAAAAAATCAATATAAATAAATAAATATTGAATTGAAAAAAAAAAGACTGATAAAGGAGAAAGTTGAATTTAACTGTTTTTCTTTTATTTCATTCTGAAATAGAAAATCAGAATCACAAAGTATAGGAAATTTCCGTATCTATCAGGTAGGCTGAACAATTCAATTCTACTAATTGGAAGTAATTATACATATTATGTGTTAAATATGTAGTTTCTATTTAGTTTAATATCTATAATTAAGGTAAGGACTCAGAAACAAATAATAATATTAAAAAAAATCGCAACAGGACCTATTAGGTTAGCAATCCCTGTGTATAAACCTCCTTTTTTTGTAAGGCTTCTTTGGCTTGAGGTTCAACTAATCTTTCCCGAAAGTAAAGCGGATGGGGTGTATGAATCACACCCGTGTCAATTGTTAATGGCGTTACAATTATTCATTAGAATCAAACATCAAATAACCTAAGAGATCCCAAGAAAAAACATATTTTCATATGTAATTTGATTTTTGATTAATGAGATTTGGACTGGACATAGACAGATATTCAAATTGATATCTTATATTACTGATTAACCCCTATCTCCTCTCCCAATTGAATTTTATGGGAATGATGAATCATAAAAAGAGAATGCCCAATATTTGATTGACTCTTATTCTTCTATTCTTATCGTAGAAGGTAGTTAAGAAAGATTCATTTTTTTTTCTTTTATTTTATCTTTATTCTGATATAGAAAACGAGTATGCTCTGGGACGGAAGGATTCGAACCTTCGAATAGCGGGACCAAAACCCGTTGCCTTACCACTTGGCCACGCCCCATTTTGATTTCTATTTGAAACTACTAAAGAGTAATATGGGGATTCCTTTTTCGTCAATTCCAGTTCCTAAAATGTATGAAATGGATTAGTTTTTTGTTAGGATTTTGACACGTCTAGATATAGAATTCAACCGAATTTATTGATCATTACATAGAATTCAATTAAGATATTGTATGAAAGTCTCATTTCTTCAATTCTCTTCTAAAAAAAAAAAAAAAGAAAAATGGAAGGGCTTTTTTGATTGGATGAGTTCAAAGAAATATGTTTTTTTGAATCAGACTTATTTTCCTTTCTTCATTTTTTCCTTATCTCAAAAACATATTAATAACTCAATCAAAATAATCTCCAAGAAAAAAATTTTGTTATGCTTAATATCTTTAATTTGATCAGTATTTGTTTGAATTCTACGCCGTTTTCGGGTAGTTTTTTATTCGCCAAATTGCCCGAAGCCTATGCTTTTTTGAATCCAATCGTCGATGTTATGCCAGTAATACCTCTTCTCTTTTTTCTCTTAGCCTTTGTTTGGCAAGCCGCTGTAAGTTTTCGATGAGATCCTTAACACTGTCCCAGAAAAATTCATGATTTATTCGAGAAAAAAAAAAATGATAATAATTGAAAAAATCAGATAAGTATAAGTCTTACAGTATGAAGGAACCCTCAATTCAAACTTTGAAATTTTTGGATAGCCGCGAGAAATCTGGATTACCCCATTTCCTCATTCTGACCCGTTTTTGATCGAAAACACTACTTAGACTTAGAGTCCACCACAATATATCTAAGTATGAAAGAAATTCTTTTGTAATGAAAGATTCAACTCTTATTGCAAATCAATTTTTGAAAACTCTTTTCCACAATTTCTAGAAAGAAACCGCTTGATTTCTTGGTGTCAAGGTCAACAAAATAGGATATGTGGTCTAAAAACAGGGAATCTATTCTCTCTTTTTTTTTTTGAAAAAATAAAATGATCTTGGAGATTGTGTAATGCTTACGCTCAAACTCTTTGTTTATACCGTAGTAATATTCTTTGTTTCGCTCTTCATCTTCGGATTCCTATCTAATGATCCGGGACGTAATCCCGGACGCGAAGAATAAAACAAAAAAAGTGGGGTTCCTCCCTTCATTTTTATAAATGGTATTAGGATTTGATTGATTCTATTGTCAAAAAACGGAAGGGAAAGAGAGGGATTCGAACCCTCGGTACGAATAACTCGCACAACGGATTAGCAATCCGACGCTTTAGTCCACTCAGCCATCTCTCCTAATTGAAAAAGGATAATTACTATGTTATAGTTCACAAAAAGGAATGATAATGCTTGAAAAAAAAAGCCCCTCTTTCATTTTCATTTTATTTGATTCTTTCTTTTCTTATTCTTATATATATAGATTTTATCTAATCTATTTGAAATAGAAATTCAAATAAATAGATTATTATATAGATACCCCTTTTATCAACAATTTCATTCCATATATTTTTTTTATAGAAATATAAAAAATAGAAAATAAAGATATAAATATATATCAAAAATTTAAGAAAGGGTTCTATAGTCTATAAAGATATTTCAAATAAAAAAATATCGCGGGGCTTTTTTGATTTCAAATTTCCCCGGCTTGGCCTGGTCAGACCGACCCGGCCGGGCTCTTTTTTTTTTTCAAATCAAATCCATTTTTTTTTATCTATGATTATCTATGATTCCTATAATTCCGCGATCTCCCTTTGCTTGCTGTAGCAAAAAAATCTTGGTATTTAATTAAATTAATTAAATTAAAGTGAAAGAATAATTAGAAGCGGAAAAGGACTCTTTCTGTTTCTATGATAGAATATATAACCAAAAAGACATTTCTATTCTTTCTTTTCTTACTTCTTTTCTTTCTCTTATTTAGAATTTGTATTTATTATATTACTAAATAATACAAATTATTTGGATAAAAAATAAAAAGAAAAAGCTAATGGGTATCCCCCTTTCTAATTTTATCAAGCCTTCTAACGAAAGACGGCAACGCTCTAATTTTCAGGATTTTTTCTGATCCTATCTTGAGGACGCCAGAGTCCTTTGTTTGACAAAGAGTCCATTTATATACAATAATCACATTGTAGCGGGTATAGTTTAGTGGTAAAAGTGTGATTCGTTCTATTAACCCCCTCAGTAGTTAAGGGATCTTTCGGTTTGATTCATATTCCGATTAAAAACTTTATTTCTGAAAAGGATTAAATCCTTTACCTCTCAATGAAATACTCGAGGAATAATCTACATTCTCGTGATTTGTCTCCAAAGGTCAATTATAAATTGAAAAATTGGATTATGAAATTACGAAACATAATTTTTTTTTATTGGATCAATATTTCCAATTGAATAAGTATGAATAAAGGATCCATGGATAAAGAGATAGAAAAGTCTATTTCTAATCGTAACTAAATCTTCACTTTTTTTTTTGATAGGATAGATTGAAGCAAAATAGCTATTAAACGATAACTTTAGTTTACTAAAGGCATCGACGTCTTTCTTCTTCTAGCTCGGTGGAAAAAGAACAAACTTTTCTTAAGGATTCTCAAAAATAGAAA